TGCAGACTCGTTTGCTAATTTAAAGTAAATTGTTAATGGTTCCAATTTGTCCTGAATTTTGCAGTCTGTGACCGGAAATCCATTTTTTCTACTCTCAATATAAAGGACAAGGGATGTTTTTAAGCGATGTATATTTTAAGATACAATCAATCGAAGAGAAGAATCTAAACTAGATCCAATAAAAAACAGGAATTTCTTTTTCAATTTTAAAAAGGATAAGTACAATGATATTCAAGAGAAAAAAGGAGTGAGTAATAGAATTAGAATATAGATAATATTTTTATCCGTTTTGGACCGAATTTGGCGGCATGGCCAAGTGGTAAGGCAGGGGACTGCAAATCCTTTATCCCCAGTTCAAATCCGGGTGTCGCCTGATCAACAAAAGATTTTTGATTTCTTTCCTATCTTGCCAATCTAATTTGACGAATTCTTGCGGAGCAAAAAACAGAGGCAAAGGGCTAAGTGGGCGTGTCAATACTCGATTTTGATAACCCATGGCGTAGGTTTTATAAAAGACTGTCATTTTTTTTTCTCAAAATTTAGGTGTAGCCAAAATCGGTATGAATAGAGATCAAGCAACTCTCACTTATTAATTTCATGATTGGCTCTCACCATTTATTTGATTCAATTGAATCAAATAAATGGTGAGAGCCAATTCCGGGATCCAGAACTAAGGTCGGAAATTTCGGTATCCAAAGGTTCCTAAGGGACACTCTGTTTTTGCTACTAGAATTGAAGAAGAGATTATACGAAAGACTATAATAACAAGATCTCTTAAATTATACCCGTATTCAAAGTAGTGTCTCGTGACTCCGTCTGGTATTAAAAGAGTAAAGGTTAAAGTTGAAAAAAAAAAGAATGTCTTAATTAATAGTGGTGGTGGGTTTTCCTGATTTTTTCACAGAAAGAAAGACAGTAAGCTTAGATCAAATAGGAAATAGAGGTATCTGATAGATAGTTATCTATCGTGATGGTATATTTTTATGCTTTTTGCTTAGTAAGGAAAGGCATTAATAGCAAAACAAACAATAAGTCTTACTATTCTTACATGCTCCATATAGAAGTAGAAGCATTCCTTTGATATTTCCAAGGAAAAGACCTGTGTATCATTGTATTTGTACTAAATGCTTCCTGATTTTACCAGAAACCCTAAAATATAGAAATTTGTTACGAGTGTATTTATTGAATTGGTTCATCAATAAATAGTCTTACCTATTTTGACTCTGCGCTATTGATTCCGCTATGATTATTAATCAATAATAGAATAATTCCTTCATAGAAATAGGGGACATAATTCACATGGATATAGTAAGTCTTGCTTGGGCTGCTTTAATGGTAGTCTTTACATTTTCCCTTTCACTTGTAGTATGGGGAAGGAGTGGACTCTAAGGCTGGGCACTACTAATTGCTCAATCGAACCGTATCAATTCTTTATTGATCATTTTGCGAAGCCCTAAAAAAAGAAAAATGTCTTCCAAATTGTACTGGAATACAGTAATGAATGATTACCATAATTGTATTTCGAAACTCAAATCTACACATGATAGGCGATTTTTTCCAACCTAATTTTTCCTAAATATTCTATTTTAGTGAATCAGCTCTTATCATAATTATGGATATTACAATAAGAAAAACTAATACTATTTTTTTTTTCTTTATTTATTTCCCTTTTTCTTTTACCTTTCTAAAAGAAAGTCGTTCTGCTATTACGACAATACATATTTTCTTTCTATCGGAAACGAAGCGATTAGTGATTGGCCAAAGAGATCCGACACATAATAAAATGAGATCTTTCTTCTGTTGAGCGATCCACATATCACACATTTAACATTTGTTTTAGACTACTAGAAAAGTTTTTATGCTTTTTTTGATTCATCTCATGTTTAAGCATGAAAAATGGACAGGGTCTGCTCTACTCCTTTTACAAATCCAAAGAAGTTACTGTATAACTTAACTCCGCGGATCATCCGTTAATTGTTCAATCAATGACTTCTTGAGATGGGAAATCAAACTAAAAGAAATAGAGTGCTATCTATATGTACATCTAATATATGTACATACATATTGTAATTTGATCTATATATAATAATAATAAAAACAATACTATAGCTGGTGTGGTAGAAAGAACTATATATATAGTTCTTTCTACCACACCAGCTTAGATACTTACTACAATACTTCTGATTCCAGCCTAATCATTTTATTTAAGATTTCGAGTTTGAATCCCTTTCTTTCATTTCTTGAATCATCGATAAGAACTTATAATAATTCAAGTTTCATTCAAATTAATCATTTTGGCTGACTGTTTTTACATAGATGATAAGTAAAAAAGCAGTAGGAACTAGAATGAACAGTGCAGTAGCAATAAGTGCGAGAATATTGACTTCCATAATCTAATCTTCTTTTGTTTCGCAATAACTCGGGATCTAATCCCATAGAGATGATAAATTTGACTCCTGCAAATTCAACGGAATGAATTGCATCCCGATGATACTGAATC